TCCCCCTATAGGTAGTCTTAGAGAAGTTTCTTTTGAAGTGGATACCTGAATGCCAAGTATAGCTCGTAATAATCTATCCTCCGGGGCATATGAAGATTCGCTCGCTGTCTGAGGTGTTAATTTACCTACTAAGATATCACCTGTTTCTATCCAAGATCCCAGCATCACAATTCCATTTCTGTCTAAATTTCGGAGTAAACGAGCCTCTAAATGCGGAATATCCTTAGTGATTCTTTCAGGACCTTGGCTTGTTACATGAGTCTGAATTTCATATTTCCGGATGTGAAAAGAAGTATAAATATCTTCATAGACCAGACGTTCGCTAATTAGTACTGCGTCTTCAAAATTGTAACCTTCCCATGGCATATAAGCTACTAATACATTTTTTCCTAAAGCGAGTTCCCCACCAGCTGTAGCCGCACCACCCGCTAGAATTTGTCCCTTTTTAATGTATTTACCCCGCTTAACCTGAGTTTTTTGATGCATACAAGTATTTTTGTTGGAACGTTGATACATAACTAATGGAATGCTTAGAGTATCCCCATTACTTGAGAAAATGATCTTTTGAGTATCAGTATAAATGATTTTTCCCTTGCGTTCGGCTATAGCTGAAATCCCCGAATCTAGAGCCGTTTGGCCTTCCAACCCAGTTCCAACAATGCACTTCTCGGACCGAGAAAGGGGAACTGCTTGGCGCTGCATATTAGAACTCATTAAAGCTCGATTCGCATCATTATGCTCGATAAAAGGAATGAGGGAAGCTCCAATCGAAAAATATTGGAAGGGAAAAATGCTTCTAAGATGAATCTCTTCCCATGCAATAGTCAGGAATTCTTGACGATATCGAGCAGGAACAACCTGTTGTTCTTGAATACCCCGATTCAAGGCCAAAGAATTTCCTGCTGCTACCATATAATATTCATCTCTATTTGGTGATAAATAAACCATCTGTGCCTCTTTTGATCTCTCAGATAATTTATAAAACGGACTCTCTATAGATCCCCAATAACCAACCTTCACATGAATAGCTAATGATCCAATAAGTCCAACATTGATTCCTTCGGACGTGTCAATAGGACAAATACGTCCATAGTGACTCGGGTGGATATCTCGTATCCGAAAACTAGCAGTTCGCCCCGTCAATCCTCCAGGACCCAAATAACTCCATTTTCGCCCATGAACAATTTGTGTCAACGGATTAGTTCGATCCAAAACTTGAGATAAAGGGTGTAGGCCAAAAAACGATTCATAAGTAGTTGTTAATGAAGTTGAAGTTACCAAATTTTGAGGAGTCGGTATCAATTTATGCCTGATTGCTCCACATATAGTTCCTCGAACCGTATTTTCTAAACGAACAAGAGCCAATCCGAATTGATCCTGTAATAGATCTGCTACAGAACGAATACGTTTATTTTTCAAGTGATTCATATCGTCAAGTGTACCCATTCCCAATTTCATTCCAATCAAATGATCCACAGCAGCCAATAGATCTCGTGGTAACAAAAAAGTATTGTTTTGGGGTATATCAAGATTCAGTCTCCGGTTCATATTTCGTCGACCAATCTTTCCTAATTCACATCTTTGTTGAAAAAATTTCTTTTGTAATTCCTTGCATAAGGACTCAGAAAATACCGGATCCCCCCCTACGCAGGCAAATTGTTGATAAAACTCCAAAATAGCACTTTCTTTTGACCCAATATTTTTTTTCTCTTTATCATTCGGGAAAGACAAGAAAATCTCAGGGTAACAAACATTATCTAGAATTTCTCTTATATTCGAACCCATAGCTGATGATAGAACTAGAATAGATATTTTTTGTTTTCTACTTACACGGGCCCATATCCTTGCTTTTCTATCAATTTCTAATTCCGACCTTCCCCCCCAATCCGATATTATAGTACTGGTATAGACAGAAATTCCGTTATGTTCCAATTCTGAACGGTAGTAAATACCGGGACTTTGCAATATTTGGTTGATCACAATTCGGTATATTCCATTTACTATAGAGGTTCCAAAAGAATTCATTATAGGGATGTTTCCAATAAAAACGGTTTGTTCTTGCATATTTCTACCGGTTTTCCAAATTAAGACCGCGGGTACATATAATTCAGAAGAATATGTTAGTGATTCATACACAGCATCTCTTTCTTTTATCAAGGGCTCTACCAATTGATATGTTTCCACAAATAATTGAAATTCAATTTCTTGATCTCTATCTTCAATTTTTTGAAACTTATGAAATTCTTCCGTCAAGCCCTGATTAATGAACCTACAAAATCCCTCAAATTGTATCTGACTAAATCCAGGTATTGTGGACATTCCCTCATTTCCATTCTGGAGCATCTTAATCTGAAGTTTCCTCTTTATTGAAAAAATCCCATTATTGGCTTGGCTCACTATTCATCGAACCCTACCTATTGATCTAGCAATGATGGAATGGATATTCTGTTTACTGAATCACATAAAATTTTAGTCAACTCCATCCATATATATCATACATATGAACGGAAGCAAGACAGAGAAAAGGAGGGCATTTTCGATGCAAATTCGAATTTGAGCTTGAGCCAGGTACAAATAGAAAGAAATGGAAATTGATAAAGCATTCCTGGGAAAAATTCTGTCACTTAGGCTGATGGAGTCTTTTATCGGATATCTAAATTGATCCAATTTAGACCTAATTCTTTTATTATGATATTACGATCCGGGTACAAAAAAATAAAAATTCAATGAATTCAGGATTGAATCTGCTCTCTATGAATAAGATAAAATAAAAACAGAAGAAAACAGCATAGAGTTTCTCTTTTTTTAGCACACGCAATTGAATGTTCAAAAAGGAATTCGCAAATCTTTTTTTGTTTGGTAGTAGAATTTCTAAAATACAATGGAATTGCGTACGTATATAGTCATAGGAGTCATCTTTAGGAAGTACATGCCAATATAGCTATCTAGCTATCCGTATATCACATCTTTTATCATAATTGAACTTGGTGCAACATAGGTTCGGTCGCACTCTATCATAATGTCTATCTTCTATTCATATTCAATGAAATATTCAAGCACGATGATCCTATATAGGGATAGGATATGTGCATAAGAAATAGACCCGGGCTCGGTATCCACGTATAAAAATATCTGTTCTGGAGTTTACACTGTTCTGGGGTTTACATATACACATATATTTTCTTATAATTAGAATTGATAATGTAATTGATAATGATTAGTCGTAAATCAATTGGATTTTGCATCCATTAAGATAATACAAATGGAGATACAAAATTAAGAGCTGTTCGCTAATTCAAAGTAAGAAAAGTAAGTAAGAGTAAAAGAGTAATAAGTAAATAGTTAATGAAATAAAGAGTGAATTATTCTAAATTGCCCTGCATTTTACAGTCTGTGCTGTGACCGGGGCCGGGAATCTTTTCACTTTTCTATCAAATCTAGAGAAAAGTGAAAAGAGAAGGTAAGTTTTTAAGCGACGCGTGTTTTGAGATAAAATCAATCGAAGAAAAGAATAGAAACAGGATCCAATAAAAAGGAGGAATTCTTTTTTGGAAAAAGATAAGTACAATGGGATTCAAGATCCAAAAATAAAAGGAATTAAGAAAGTAAAAAATTCAAATCAAAACAAAATGAGGAGAGGAATAGAAATAGAATAAATAGAATAATAATAAAGAAATAATAAATAGGATTCTAGAAATTCTAGAAAGATAAGAATATATAATTTCTTTATTTCTTTATCCATTTTGGATGGAATTTGGCGGCATGGCCAAGTGGTAAGGCGGGGGACTGCAAATCCTTTATCCCCAGTTCGAATCTGGGTGTCGCCTGATCAACAAAAAAAGACTTGGAATTTCTTAATCCTGTTGATCGAACTTGACGAATCCTTGTCCCGCAAAAGCATAGGCAAGGGCTAGGTCTGTCGATACTTTATTTTGAGAACCCGTAGGGCCTATAAAAAAAAGACTGTCATCTTTTTTCTCAAAATCTGGGTTCTGAGTGTGGCTCAAACAGGTACCAATAAATCTGAAGCAACCCAATCTTCTTAATGATTGGTTTGGGCTATTCTGAATTGAATCAAATAAAAGAATAAAAGAAATAGTGAGAATCATTCTGGGCATCAGAACTATGAAAGTAAGAATAAAGTAAGAAGTCGGAAATCTTGGTATAAAAAGGTTCCTAAGAGACACTCCATTTTGGTAAGAAAGGATTCTAAAAAAGACTATAAAGACTCCCTAATTATTTTACACTATAACTTCCTTAATATTGAAATATTGAGGTAGTGTCTACTAACTCTGTCTGCGATGAGATTAGATTGGATAGGCTGATGATAAATTCATTTAATAATTGTGGAAAGAACTGATTTGTATCCAGACTCACTATAGGCTCTGAGTGCTGCTCATAAATTGAATCAGAATGGTTTAACGGCTCTTCTTTTTTTTCTTATATCTTATATTTTCTTTCATTCTATTTTTCTTTATATTTGTATATTTTTTGTATATTTTATTTGATTTTTTCTTATTCTATTTTCTTTTTTTTTTTCAATTCTTTCTATTTCAATAGAATTCTATTGAATAAGAAATCTAGGAAATTTTTATGAGTGGATTTATGAAATTGTTTCATAAAGAGCCGTAAGTAAGAATCCTATTTTGACTCTGCACCATTCATTCCACTATGATTATGAATCAATAATGGAAGAATTCCTTCAATAGGGGACATAATTCACATGGATATAGTAAGTCTCGCTTGGGCTGCTTTAATGGTAGTGTTTACATTTTCTCTTTCACTTGTAGTATGGGGAAGGAGTGGGCTTTAGAGCTAGGAATATTACTAATTTAGTACTTTACTGAAAAATCTACTTGTATCAATTGTGATCGTTTTGCGAAAGCTTCAAAAAAACTTGACTTGCTCTAGTTTATCTATATCTATATATTCTTTATATATTCTTTATTAGTATTATTTCTTAGATATATTAGTAGTATTAGATTAGTATTAGATTCTTC